GCATCCATGGCTGAATGGTTAAAGCGCCCAACTCATAATTGGCAAATTCGTAGGTTCAATTCCTGCTGGATGCACGCCAACGGGAACGTTCAATACGTCTATTGGAATTGGCTCTGTATCAATGAAATCTCATCATCCATACATAATGAATTGGTATGGTATATTCATACCATAACATATGAACAGTAAGAAATAGAATTCTTATCGATACTGGAACTCATAGGGAAGAAAATGGATTTATGGATGGAATCAAATATGCAGTATTTACAGACAAAAGTATTAGGTTATTGGGGAACAATCAATATACTTCTAATGTCGAATCAGGATCAACTAGGACAGAAATAAAGCATTGGGTCGAACTCTTCTTTGGTGTCAAGGTAATAGCTATGAATAGTCATCGACTCCCGGGAAAGGGTAGAAGAATGGGACCCACTATGGGACATACAATGCATTACAGACGTATGATCATTACGCTTCAACCGGGTTATTCTATTCCACCTCTTAGAAAGAAAAGAACTTAAATCAAAATACTTAATAACACGGCGATACATTTATACAAAACTTCTACCCCGAGCACACGCAATGGAGCCGTCGGCAGTCAAGTGAAATCCAATCCACGAAATAATTTGATCTATGGACAGCGTCATTGTGGTAAAGGTCGTAATGCCAGAGGAATCATTACCGTAAGGCATAGAGGGGGAGGTCATAAGCGTCTATACCGTAAAATCGATTTTCGACGGAATGAAAAAGACATATCTGGTAGAATCGTAACCATAGAATACGACCCTAATCGAAATGCATATATTTGTCTCATACACTATGGGGATGGTGAGAAGAGATATATTTTACATCCCAGAGGGGCTATAATTGGAGATACCATTGTTTCTGGTACAGAAGTTCCTATCTCAATGGGAAATGCCCTACCTTTGAGTGCGGTTTGAACTATTGATTTACGTAATTGGAAGTAACCAATTAGGTTTACGACAAAACCTAGAAATCGATCACTGATCCAATTTGAGTACCTCTACGGGATAGACCTCAACAGAAAACTGAAGAGTAACGGCAGCAAGTGATTGAGTTCAGTAGTTCCTCATATAAAATTATTGACTCTAGAGATATAGTAATATGGAGAAGACAAAATTGTTTGAAGCACCGACAGAGCCGGAAGCGCCCCCTGTTTCAAAGAGAGGAGGACGGGTTATTCACATTTCATTTGATGGTCAGAGGCGAATTGAAAGCTAAGCAGTGGTAATTCTACCCCCGGGAAAAATAGATATGTCTCCTACGTTACCCGTAATATGTGGAAGTATCGACGTAATTTCATAGAGTCATTCGGTCTGAATGCTACATGAAGAACATAAGCCAGATGAAGGAGCGGGGAGACCTAGGGTGTAGAAGATCATAACATGAGTGATTCAGCAGATTTGGATTCCTATATATCCACTCATGTGGTACTTCATCATACGATTCATATGAGATCCATCTGTCTAGATATCATCATATACATCCAGAAAGCCGTATGCTTTGGAAGAAGCTTGTACAGTTTGGGAAGGGGTTTTGATTGATCAAAAAGAAGAATCTACTTCAACCGATATGCCCTTAGGCACGGCCATACATAACATAGAAATCACACTTGGAAAGGGTGGACAATTAGCGAGAGCAGCGGGTGCTGTAGCGAAACTGATTGCAAAAGAGGGTAAATCGGCCACATTAAAATTACCATCTGGGGAGGTCCGTTTGATATCCAAAAACTGCTCAGCAACAGTCGGACAAGTGGGTAATGTTGGGGTGAACCAGAAAAGTTTGGGTAGAGCCGGATCTAAGCGTTGGCTAGGTAAGCGTCCTGTAGTAAGAGGAGTAGTTATGAACCCTGTAGACCATCCCCATGGGGGTGGTGAAGGGAGGGCCCCAATTGGTAGAAAAAAACCCACAACCCCTTGGGGTTATCCTGCGCTTGGAAGAAGAAGTAGAAAAAAGAATAAATATAGTGATAGTTTGATTCTTCGTCGCCGTAGTAAATAGGAGAATATTGAAAATAGAATATGTTTCCTCGTCTTTACAAAAAAAAAGATAGGAGTAATTAGCCGTGACACGTTCACTAAAAAAAAATCCTTTTGTAGCTAATCATTTATTGGGAAAAATTTCGAAGCTCAACATGAGGGCAGAAAAAGATACAATCGTAACTTGGTCCCGGGCATCTACCATTATACCCATAATGATCGGCCATACAATTGCTATTCATAATGGAAAGGAACATTTACCTATTTATATAACAGATCGTATGGTAGGTCACAAATTGGGAGAATTTGCACCTACTCTTAATTTCCGGGGGCACGCGAGAAACGATAATAAATCTCGTCGTTAATGTTAATTAATAAAAAAGTAAAGTAAATATGGGTGCTCGTCGTTTATTGGTGGGAGGTGAACCTTATGATAAAGAGTGACCCGGATGTAGAAGTATATGCTTTAGGGCAACATATACGTATGTCTGCTCATAAAGCGCGAAGAGTAATTGATCAGATTCGTGGGCGTACCTACGAAGAAACACTTATGATACTAGAACTGATGCCCTATCGAGCATGTTATCCAATTTTTAAATTAGTTTATTCTGCAGCAGCAAATGCTAGTCACAATATGGGTTTCAACGAAACGGCTTTAATCATTAGTCAAGCCGAAGTTAATGAGGGTACTATCATTAAAAGGTTAAAACCCCGGGCTCGAGGGCGTAGTTATCCGATAAAAAGGCCCACCTGTCATATAACTATTGTATTGCAAGATATATCTAAAGATAAAAACTATTTCATATGGTTAAGAAAATATGGATGGGTATATAAAGATAAGTATACAGATGTCAGAGAAAGGTATCTATATATGCTGGATTATCATCGATATTATAACGAAAGGATGATGATATGGGCTAATAGAGAAATGATATGGCCGTATAGAGACAGCGAGGTGTTATGGGACAAAAAATAAATCCACTTGGTTTCAGGCTTGGTACAACCCAAAGCCATCATTCTGTTTGGTTTGCACAACCAAAAAGTTATTCCGAGGGTCTCCAGGAAGATAAAAAAATACAGGATTGTATCAAGAATTATGTACAAAAAAATATGAAAATATCCTCTGGTGTCGAGGGAATTGCACGCATAAAGATTCAAAAAAGAATCGATCTGATCCAGGTCATAATATATATGGGATTCCCAAAATTGTTAATAGAAGGCAGTCCGCGAGGAATCGAAGAATTACAGAGCAATGTACAAAAAGAATTTAATTCTGCGAACCGAAAACTTAACATTGCTATCACAAGAGTTGCAAAACCTTATGGACAGCCTAATATTCTTGCAGAATTTATAGCCGGACAATTAAAAAATAGAGTTTCATTTCGAAAGGCAATGAAAAAAGCGATTGAATTAACTGAACAAGCAGATACAAAAGGAATTCAAGTACAAATTGCAGGGCGTATCGACGGAAAAGAAATTGCGCGTGTCGAATGGATCAGAGAAGGTAGGGTTCCCCTACAAACCATTCGAGCTAAAATTGATTATTGTTCCTATACAGTTCGAACTATCTATGGGGCATTAGGAATAAAAATTTGGATATTTGTAGATGAGGAATAAGGGTCCTTTCGTTGTCTTTCTGTTCTATCAATTTATCAATTGAATAAAAAATAAAAAACTCGTTCATTTTTTTTTGTTCAATCAAAATTCTAATTTTTCTAATTCTTAATTTAATTCTATAGGGTTGAATAACAATTCGATTGAATCCATATAATTGCTATGCTTAGTGTGTGACTCGTTGGTTTTTTATTTAGAGTTAGGATTAAAAAACAAGGGACCGTGCCTAGTATGAACTAATAACCAGCTCATTGCTTCGTATTATCTGGATCCAAGGAACCAGTCACTATATGATATATCAATCATATTGTTGTAGCAACTGAAATAAATATTTTTTACATCTTTACTTTTACCTAAAAGATTAATCAATCAGATTATAAGAGAAAGTTGTAAAGCAAAAACAAAGGGATATGGGTAGATGGAAGGGTGAGAGAAAGAAAGAATAAAGAATAACTAAAGATATATGATTCCAATATGTATGGTCTATGAACTATTTAATAAAAGGCAATGTAATAAAGCATTAAAAAAATGGGTAAAAAATTTATAATTATATGAATCCAATTCATAAGAAAAAAAAAAGAATAATAAAGAGCACCGAGTCAATAAAGATTGAGGAAATTGATTCAGGAACAAATTTTATTATTATTATTAGGAGCTCCATTGCAGAGTTCGGGCCTAGCCATTAATTGAGAAGCGATGGGAACGACAGAACCTGTGACTGCGGAGGATTCCCTTGAAAACGAATCCTAATGATTCATTGAGTGGGATGGCGGAACGCGCCAAGAACCAATTTATTTATTCTGAGAGGTCATGGAATACCCCTACTACGAATGAAGGGGGTTTAAAAGAGCAAATATTCGCCCGCGAAAGCCTTGTTAAATTGCTAAGTTTTGGGCGATTCAATACCGGTAAAAACGAAGATTAATATTCTATATAAATTACATTAAATAGAAATATATTTCTAATTTAATATACGATCAAAATAAAAAGATTCCATGATTCGTTGTATTATAAATGAAATAATATTTCGTTTAATTTCATTCGCGAGGAGCTGGATGAGAAGAAACTCTCATGTCCGGTTCTGCAGTAGAGATGGCATTGACAAACAACCATCAACTATAACCCCAAAAGAACCAGATTTCGTAAACAACATAGAGGAAGGATGAAGGGAGTATCTTATCGAGGCAATCAAATTTGTTTCGGTGGATACGCCCTTCAGGCACTTGAACCCGCTTGGATCACATCTAGACAAATAGAAGCGGGGCGACGAGCCATGACACGATACGCGCGTCGTGGTGGAAAAATATGGGTACGTATATTTCCAGACAAACCTGTTACAGTAAGACCTGCCGAAACACGTATGGGTTCGGGGAAAGGATCCCCCGAATATTGGGTATCCGTCGTTAAACCGGGTCGAATACTTTATGAAATGGGTGGAGTATCAGAAATTGTAGCCAGAGAAGCTATTTCTATAGCTGCGTCCAAAATGCCTATACGAACTCAATTCGTTATTGCAGAATAGAGATGTGGAACTAAAGGAAAGGGCCCCTTGTGATGAAAAAACCCGCAGTTTATTTATGTATGGACAAACAATATTTCTATTTCTTCTTTTTTTTTATTCGCCCCTTGCATTTAACATTTAACGAAAAAAAAAAAAAATGATATGATTCAACCTCAGACCTATTTAAATGTAGCGGACAACAGCGGGGCGAGAGAATTAATGTGTATTCGAATCATAGGAGCTAGTAATCGCCGATATGCTCATATTGGTGACATCATTGTTGCTGTAATCAAAGAAGCAGTGCCCAATATGCCTCTACAAAGATCAGAAGTAATCAGAGCTGTAATTGTACGTACACGTAAAGAACTCAAACGTGACAATGGTATGATAATACAATATGATGACAATGCAGCAGTTGTAATTGATCAAGAAGGAAATCCAAAAGGAACCCGAGTTTTTGGTGCGATCGCTCGGGAATTGAGACAGTTGAATTTTACTAAAATAGTCTCATTAGCTCCCGAGGTATTATAAAGAAATTCTAAATACTAATAAAACATAATATAAATAGAGTTAGTTTACGTAGAGTATCTTAAATAGTAGGATATCTGAATTCGATTCAATTAATTAGTAGAGTGCTTTAGTGGATTGTGTCTCACGCATATACCTTTAATAATAAATTAATAAAAAAGGGCGGATCATGTTGATTATAAAAAAACTCGGAGGCACGAATAATTATAGTTCATTATGGGTAGGGACACTATTGCCGAAATAATAACTTCTATACGAAATGCTGACATGGATAAAAAAGGAACGGTTCGAATAGCAGCTACAAATATCACCGAAAATATTGTTAAAATACTTCTACGAGAAGGCTTTATCGAAAATGTGAGAAAACATCGAGCAAGCAAGAAATACTTCTTGGTTTCAACTCTGCGACATAGAAGGAATAGACAAGGACCATATCAAACTGTTTTAAAACGTATCAGTCGACCCGGTCTGCGAATTTATTCCAATCATCAACGAATTCCTAGGATTTTAGGAGGAATGGGTATTGTAATTCTTTCTACTTCTCGAGGTATAATGACAGACCGAGAGGCTCGGCTAGAAGGAATTGGAGGGGAAATTTTGTGTTATATATGGTGATCTTTCTGGGATTCGAATTGCATCTGCAACTTCCTCTTTTTTGTTTTGTGACAAAAAAAAGAGGAAAGACGGGTTGTATAATATCACCCTTCCTCTATTAGTTATTAGTTGATAATTCAAGGGGTTACCTAGAATGAAATAACCAAAATAGATTCGGTAAGGTTTAATTACTGAAGATTACCAATGGTATGTTTCGAGTTCGCTTAGATAATGAAGATCTGATTCTAGGTTATGTTTATGTTTTGGGGAGAATCCGCCGTAATTTTATACGGATACTACCGGGCGGTAGAGTAAAAATCGAAGTTAAGTCGTTATGATTCAACCAGGGAACGCAGAATTTATAGACTCCGCAACAAAGATTCGAACGATTAAATTGAAATTAAGTTGCTTTTTCAACATTCCTCTCACGCGTATACAATTTACAATTGGAGGTTAAAAATTTCAAGAGACTTATTTTCTTCCAAGGAATAGATTCAAAATTAAGGTAAGGAATGACAAATATGAAAATAAGGGCTTCCGTTCGTAAAATTTGTGAACAATGTCGACTGATCCGTAGGCGGGGACGAATTATAGTAATTTGTTCCAACCCGAGGCATAAACAGAGACAAGGATAATTTTTCTTAAAAGGGACTCTCCAAAGGACCCAATCCAAAAATAGAGGATCTGTTTTGATATGAAACGGATATATCCGTATATCTCTGACTCATATTTATGAGATGATAAAATATGACAAAAACCATACCAAGAATTGGCTCACGTAGGAATGGACGTCGAATACCAAAAGGAGTTATTCATGTTCAAGCAAGTTTCAACAATACCATTGTAACGGTTACAGATATACGGGGTCGGGTGGTTTCATGGTCCTCAGCCGGTACTTGTGGCTTCAGGGGCACAAGAAGGGGGACGCCGTTTGCAGCTCAAACCGCTGCCGCAAACGCTATTCGTACAGTAGTAGATCAGGGTATGCAACGAGCAGAAGTCATGATAAAGGGTCCTGGTCTTGGAAGAGATGCAGCATTACGAGCCATTCGCAGAAGTGGTATACTATTAAGTTTTGTCAGAGACGTAACCCCTATGCCACATAATGGATGTAGACCGCCTAAAAAAAGACGTGTATAGAAATAAGAGTTAAACGGATTTCAAGAGAAATAAATGATTCAATGATCTGATCAAAAAATATTATTATGCTTCGAGAGGAAGTAGCAGTATCTACTCGGACACTACAGTGGAAGTGTGTTGAAT